TGAAGGTTCACAAGCGGCTGAATATTTATTTCAGAAGGGCCTATTCGATCTAATCGTACCACGTAATCCTTTAAAAAGTGTTCTGAGTGAGTTATTTCAGCTCCACGCTTTCTTTCCTTTGAACCAAAATTCAATAGAGCATTAAGTTCCTTTTTTAATTGTAGCAAACAAATAGTTAGTTTATCAGAATCCAAGTAAAACTAATATGAATGGGGTTTCTTTGGTGACATAAGATCTAAATTGTAGAAAGGATCAAAAGTTGCGGATCTTTTTTATCTATATTCTTAATTACTAATTAAGTTAATAAGTTAAGAGGCCTCTATCAACAAGAAAAAAGAGTGAAGTCTTCTTTTCGTGAAACTAGTAAAATAACAAAAATTTTGTTCTACGTCTTACGTATGTATATAGAATCCAAATATATAATATAGAAACTATAGATATGATAGATATAGTTTTGTACCTTTCTATATCTCTCGAGAATCCCATTTTTTTTTGACTAATAATCCACTTTTTGGATAGGATTCTAACACGAATCTTTCGAGAATTTGGAATAAGCTTTTTCTTTATTAAATGAAAATGATTAGAAGACGGGAGCAAAAGACGAATAAAATAAGAAAGGCGATTATCCTACATATCTTTTACATATCTTTCAGATGAATAAGTACATTCTTTCTATACTAACTTAGATATATACTTAGATCTATACTCATTAAAATTCGAAATTAATAGTTCATTTAAAAATTCAAACAATAATTAGAATTTCGAATTCTAATTAAGATAAGATAAGATATCTTTATAAATATAATTATAAATACAAATAACAGATACAAATCGTAAATTGAGGTATTCTTTATATGACAACTTTCGACTTTCCCTCTGTTTTGGTCCCTTTAGTAGGCCTAGTATTTCCGGCAATGGCAATGGCTTCTTTATCTCTTCATGTTCAAAAAAATAAGACTGTTTAGATCTGACAGGCTTAACTCTCCTCCATTTTTTTTTTTTCAAAGCAAGACTTGTATCATAACGCAGATATCTATTTAGCGGAAGAAGGTCGAACATAAAGTATGGGCTCTTAGGTTTGTAGAAAGATGATATGGTGGTAAAGGAATTCTATATATTTGAAAAAATATCAGGATCACCGAATGGCTGAACTGTAAAGTCGGTGTATCTAGATGTATATCGATGGGATCATACGAAGGGTCTGGTTTTATTTTAGATCTAACCAATTTGATAAATTACTTTTCTTTTACAGGTTCACGTCAAACGAGTACTAGTTGATGGGAGTTACTTCGGAAACAAAAAGAGTAAAGTCTAGGGTATTCTTTCAATTCCAATAAAACGAAACCAGATCAAGTATGAGTTGTCGATCAGAACATATATGGATACAACCTATAACGGGGTCGCGAAAAACAAGTAATTTCTGCTGGGCCATTATCCTTTTTTTAGGTTCATTAGGATTCTTATTGGTTGGAACTTCCAGTTATCTTGGGAGAAACTTGATCTCTTTATTTCCATCTCAGCAAATCCTTTTTTTTCCACAAGGGATTGTGATGTCTTTCTATGGGATCGCGGGTCTCTTCATTAGCTCCTATTTGTGGTGCACAATTTCGTGGAATGTAGGGGGTGGTTATGATCGATTCGATAGAAAAGAAGGAATGGTGTGTATTTTTCGTTGGGGATTCCCTGGAAAAAATCGCCGCATCTTCCTTCGATTTTTTATAAAGGATATTCAGTCCATCAGAATAGAAGTGAAAGAGGGTATTTATGCACGCCGTGTCCTTTATATGGATATCAGAGGCCAGGGGGCCATTCCCTTGACTCGTACTGATGAGAATGTTACTCCACGGGAAATTGAACAAAAAGCTGCCGAATTGGCCTATTTCTTGCGTGTACCCATTGAAGTATTTTGAGAAATTGGCTGAGAAAATGAATGCTTTATCAGCAGGAAGGAAAAACTAAAGAATCCCTCTTTTCTTTTCTATACCATAATCCATTTTATAATGATAACTAGTTCTGTATTAGTTTGCCACTACTTTTTGATCATCACAATATTCTTCAGAAAATTCCCTCCATTTTTTGATTCCGGACTCTGAGTAGTCAGTGACAATTTTTCAAAATTTAGGATATTTTGATATAATGATAGAAACGAATATTCATTACTTAAACAAAGCGGTTCATTCATCGAAAGGGGGATACTTGCTTTGAATTTGACCAATTGCGATATCCGGAAACAGTCTTTTTTGTTTATTATTTTAATTCGAAGTGGATTCTTAATCTATTTCTGTATTGTATTCTTTCTACATTCAAAGACTAACTTCAAAATCACAAATAAAAAACACAGTGAATAGATTCATAGGTTCCATACTTTGGAATAGAACTCATGCTTGAGAGAACTATTGGATCGCGTAAAGTCAACTAATGGGAGCGGTTCATTAAAAATTACTAGACGAGATGCAAAAATGGCAAAAAAAAAAAATAAAGCATTCACTCCTCTTTTATATCTTGCATCTATAGTATGTTTGCCCTGGTGGATTTCTCTGTCATTTACTAAAAGTCTGGAATCTTGGGTTACTTATTGGTGGAATACTAGGAAATCTGACATTTTTTTTACTGAAAGTCAAGAAAAGAGTATTCTAGAAAAATTAATAGAATTAGAGGAAATCCTTCTCTTGGAGGAAATGATCAAGGAATACTCGGAAACACATCTACAAAACCTTCGTATAGGAATCCACAAAGAAACGCTCCAATTAATCAAGATACACAACGAGGATCGTATCCATACGATTTTGCACATCTCGACAAATATAATATGTTTCGTTATTCTAAGTGGTTTTTCTTTTTTGGGTAATGAAGAACTTGTTATTCTTAACTCTTGGGCTCAGGAATTCCTATATAACTTAAGTGACACAATAAAAGCTTTTTCGATTCTTTTATTAACAGATTTATGTATCGGATTCCATTCGCCCCACGGTTGGGACCTAATGATTGGCGTTGTCTACAAAGATTTTGGATTTGTTCATAATGATCAAATTATATCTGGTCTTGTTTCTACCTTTCCAGTAATTCTAGATACTATATTTAAATTTTTTATTTTTCGTTATTTAAATCGTGTTTCTCCGTCACTTGTAGTGATTTATCATTCAATGAATGATTAAAAAAGGACCTACTTAGTTCAATTAGAATGTTTCTTAACTTGTAGTTGTACATAAGCAAAGCAGGTAAAATAATAAGGATTCTCTCTTTTTCTACCCATCCCAAAGATTTATTCTATATATTTTTTGTACTATTAATATTATTTATTCTATTCCAGTAAAATTCTTCCAGTAAATAGCAGAATCGCGGATAGGGAACTAGATTAGCGACCTACCAAATTTATTGTAGACAGTTTCGGGATCAATGGTTGGACCATGCAAACTATAAAGACTTTTTATTGGATAAAAGAACAAATTACTCGATCCATTTCCGTATCGCTCATGATATATATCATAACTTGGCCATCCATTTCAAGTGCATATCCCATTTTTGCACAGCAGGGTTATGAAAATCCACGAGAAGCGACTGGGCGTATTGTATGTGCCAATTGCCATTTAGCTAATAAGCCCGTGGATATTGAAGTTCCCCAGGCAGTACTTCCAGATACTGTATTTGAAGCAGTTGTTCGAATCCCTTATGATATGCAACTAAAACAAGTTCTTGCTAATGGTAAAAAGGGCGCTTTGAATGTGGGGGCTGTTCTTATTTTACCGGAGGGTTTTGCATTAGCTCCTGCCGATCGGGTTTCCCCCGAGATGAAAGAAAAGATAGGCAATCTGTCTTTTCAGAGCTATCGCCCCAATCAACAAAATATTCTTGTGATAGGACCCGTTCCTGGTCAGAAATATAGTGAAATCACTTTTCCTATCCTTTCCCCCGACCCCGCTACTAAGAAAGAGATTCACTTCTTAAAATATCCTCTATACGTAGGCGGAAACAGGGGAAGGGGTCAGATTTATCCCGACGGGAGCAAAAGTAACAATACAGTTTATAATGCTACAGCAGCAGGTATAGTAGGTAAAATAATACGAAAAGAAAAAGGGGGTTATGAAATAACCATAGCGGATGCATCGGATGGACGTCAAGTGGTTGATATTATTCCTCCAGGGCCAGAACTTCTTGTTTCAGAAGGCGAATCTATCAAATTGGATCAACCGTTGACGAGTAATCCTAATGTGGGTGGATTTGGTCAGGGAGACGCAGAAATAGTACTTCAAGACCCCTTACGTGTCCAAGGCCTTTTGTTCTTCTTGGCATCTGTTATTTTGGCGCAAATCTTTTTGGTTCTTAAAAAGAAACAGTTCGAGAAGGTTCAATTGTCAGAAATGAATTTCTAGACTCGCGGATTTATCGACATTGAGTTCATAACGTAAAAAGAACAAAATTTTTTTGACGATTCTCTATGATAAAAAAATTGCATTATGAAAAGTTTTTTATACTCGTTTTCTACTAGATGTCGGGAATTCCTTGTACCGAATTCCTAGTTGAATTCCTAGTTATAGTATGTAGATTGTGAAGAAAACAGTTTGACTTTCTTTTTGTAATCCAAATTGGGGTGGTATAGTTATGTTCCTATTATCACATTTCCATGTCATAAAATTCATCAATATCAATAATGTTTTCTATTCGAATCAAATTAAATTCGACTAGATACTAGACTAGACATAAGTAAGTGGGGAATAGAACGGATAAATGCGTGAAACAAAAAATTCTAGGGACGATTATTCGTCTTCCTAGTCTTCGACACAAGAAAGAGGTATGGCAAATTCCTTTTCTTGTGTCGAAAGAAAAAAGCTTCTTGATCCTGTTTGTCAAAGATTCCTAGTCTAAGTTTTTAATTTTGCCAGAAAAAGCAGAACCTTTTTCCGATATAGTACATATAATATATATATATATTGGTGGGCAAACAAAAGATAGGGGGTTTGTTGAGTAAATAGAACTTCTTCAATAAACTTAAAAAAATTTCT